AATGAGATGCCTGATTAAAGGATTACCTTGATAGGGTAAATAAAGTAAAAAAAAATTACTCTCATTATATAAGACAGAATTAAACTATCACCTTTAGTATCAAAAACTAACGTGCATCTTACACCTCTATATAAAAAGGTAAGCTAAATTCAAGCTAATGGGTTCATACCCCATTTATGGAGGCACTAATCCTCCCCTTTTTAATGTACAACAACTCTATAAAACTTCTTTTCCTATCATCATTAATGATAGGAACGATCCTGTCCATTTCCTCGAACTCTTGATTAGGAGTTTGAATAGGACTAGAGATCAACTTACTTTCCATTATTCCATTATTAACAGACAACAAAAATATAATAATTAATGAATCAGCAATTAAGTATTTTATTATTCAAGCAATAGCATCAACAATACTTCTAATTTCGATTCTACTAATTCAAATAAAATACACAATATGATGAGAAAAGGAAAATGTACCATCAATAATAATCATATCAAGAATATTATTGAAAATAGGTGCAGCCCCATTCCATTTCTGATTACCAGAAGTTATAGGATCATCTAGATGAATAAATTGCCTAATCCTATTAACATGACAAAAAATTGCCCCAATAATAACACTATCATATTGTATTAAAATAAGAATATTCACATTTTCAGTAATTATAGCAAGAATTATTATTGGAGCTATAGGAGGGCTAAATCAAACATCATTACGGCAAATTATAGCATACTCATCAATTAGACATCTAGGCTGAATAATTAGATCAATAATTATTAGAGAAAACACATGAGAATTATACTTCTATATTTACCTTCTATTAAATACAGTAATAGTATTAATATTCAGAAGCATAAAATTATACTTCCTAAATCAAGTTTATCTTTCAGGAAACATGAAAACAGAAATTAAATTCATAATAATATTATCACTTTTATCACTAGGTGGACTACCACCCATACTAGGATTCTTACCAAAATGAATTGTAATTCAATCACTAGTTGATAACAACATAACAACAATGATGTTTCTAATAGTAACATTCACAACCATCACACTATACTATTACATACGAATTAGATTTTCAGCAATTATTATATCTCATACCGAAAACTCATGATCAGTAGACATTAAAAGTAACAAATCAAAAATAATTTTACCTTTAATGACAACAATTTCAATAATAGGATTAATTTGTACATCAAACTTCATATTATTTTACTAAGGCCTTAAGTTAATAAAACTAATAACCTTCAAAGTTATAATTAAAAGTTATCTTTTAGGCCTTAGTAAAATAATATTCCACACCTCTAGAATTGCAGTCTAAAATCATAATTGAATATAAGGCCCAAAGATATGATAGGAGAGATCAATTCTCATGAATAGATTTACAATCTAACGCCTAACAATTCAGCCACCCTACCGCAAAAATGACTATTCTCAACAAATCATAAGGACATTGGAACCCTATATTTTTTATTCGGTGCATGAGCAGGAATAGTAGGAACATCAATAAGTATAATTATTCGAGCAGAACTAGGACAACCAGGATCTATAATTGGAGATGATCAAATCTATAATGTAATTATTACAGCACACGCATTTGTTATAATTTTCTTTATGGTCATGCCAATCATAATTGGAGGATTTGGAAATTGATTAGTACCACTAATAATTGGTGCACCAGATATAGCATTTCCACGAATAAACAATATAAGATTCTGATTATTACCACCGTCATTAATTCTTCTGCTTTCATCCTCAATGGTAGATAATGGAGCTGGTACAGGTTGAACAGTTTACCCTCCACTCGCTGGAGCCATTGCGCATGGGGGTGCATCCGTAGACCTAGCCATTTTCTCATTACATCTAGCAGGTATTTCATCAATCCTAGGAGCAGTAAACTTTATTACAACAGCAATTAATATACGATCAGATAGTATAACTATAGACCAAACACCATTATTTGTATGATCAGTAGCAATTACAGTTTTATTATTACTACTATCACTACCTGTCTTAGCAGGAGCAATTACAATACTATTAACTGACCGAAACTTAAATACATCATTCTTTGACCCTGCAGGAGGAGGAGATCCAATCCTTTATCAACATTTATTCTGATTTTTTGGTCACCCAGAAGTTTATATTTTAATTCTACCAGGATTTGGTATTATCTCACATATTGTTTGTCAAGAAAGAGGAAAAATTGAATCATTCGGAACATTAGGAATAATCTACGCAATATTATCAATTGGACTAATAGGATTCATTGTATGAGCACATCATATATTCACAGTGGGAATAGACGTTGATACACGAGCATACTTCACATCAGCAACCATAATTATTGCAGTACCAACAGGGATTAAGGTATTCAGATGATTAGCAACACTATATGGAACAAAATTCAAATTTAATCCTCCCCTTCTCTGAGCCCTAGGATTCATTTTCCTATTTACAATAGGAGGATTAACAGGCCTAGTACTAGCTAACTCATCACTAGACATTGTATTACATGATACTTACTATGTTGTAGCTCACTTTCATTATGTATTATCAATAGGAGCAGTATTTGCAATTATAGGAGGAATCATTCAATGATATCCATTATTTACAGGATTAACAATAAACAATAAATGATTAAAAATTCAATTCTCTATTATATTTATTGGAGTTAACTTAACCTTCTTCCCACAACACTTCCTAGGACTAGCAGGAATACCACGACGATATTCAGATTATCCAGACGCTTACACATCATGAAATGTTATTTCAAGTATTGGATCAACTATCTCAATTGTAGGAATCATCATATTTATTCTAATTATATGAGAAAGAATAATTAAAAACCGAACAGTTATATTTAGAGTAAACATGAGAAGATCAACAGAATGATTACAAAATAATCCACCTGCAGAACACAGATATTCAGAGCTACCACTAATTAATAAGTTCTAATATGGCAGATTAATGCATTAGATTTAAGCTCTAAAAATAAAGGTTTGACCTTTTATTAGAAATATATAATGGCAACATGATCAAACTTATCATTACAAGACGGGGCCTCCCCTTTAATAGAACAATTATCATTTTTCCATGATCACACTATAATTGTTCTACTGTTAATTACAGCAATTGTAGGATATTCACTAAGATATATACTAATAATAAATTACACAAACCGAAATATATTACATGGACATCTAATTGAAACCATCTGAACAGCTCTCCCAGCCGTAACATTAATTTTTATTGCACTACCATCTCTACGACTATTATATTTACTTGATGATTCATCTAATGCATTAATTACCATTAAAACAATTGGACGACAATGATACTGAAGCTATGAATATTCAGACTTTATTAATGTTGAATTTGACACCTACATAACACCAGAAAAAGACCTAGAAATTGATGACTTTCGACTTCTAGAAGTAGACAACCGAACCATCCTACCTATAAATACAGAAGTACGAGTATTAACTAGAGCATCAGATGTTCTACACTCATGAGCAGTTCCAGCCTTAGGAATCAAAATTGATGCTACACCTGGACGATTAAACCAAGGAACATTCTTAATTAATCGTCCAGGATTATTTTTTGGACAATGCTCTGAAATCTGTGGAGCAAACCATAGATTTATACCAATCGTAATTGAAAGAACATCAGTAAAATTATTCATCAAATGATTATCTAACATAATATAAGGAGTTAGTTAAAATATAACATTAGAGTGTCAATCTAAAATAACTAATTAATAGTACACCTTGGAAACATCAGATGACTGAAAGTAAGTAATGGTCTCTTAAACCAAAACATAGTAAATTAACGTCTACTTCTGATGAGGAATAATATAAAACTAAATCCCTCAAATATCGCCTTTAATATGATTTTCACTATTCATTATATTTTCAATTACAATAATTGTGTTTAATCAAATAAACTTCTTCTCATACAAACCAAGAATAATTAAAAGAATCGAAAAAACAATCAAAAAAGAGAACATAAATTGAAAATGATAACAAATTTATTCTCCACATTTGATCCATCTACTAACATTTTCAATTTATCATTAAATTGAACTAGAACATTTTTAGGATTATTATTAATTCCATCAATATTCTGATTAATACCATCACGAATTAATATTTTATGAAATAAATTAAACTTAACATTACACAATGAGTTTAAAACTCTATTAGGTCCAAAATCATTCCATGGGTCAACATTTATTTTTATTTCAATCTTTATTATAATACTATTCAATAACTTTATAGGATTATTCCCATATATTTTCACAAGAACAAGACACATAACATTAACATTTACAATCGCATTACCAATATGAATAAGATTCATATTATTTGGTTGAATTAACCATACAAATCATATATTCACTCACCTAGTTCCACAAGGAACACCAACTGCACTAATATCATTTATAGTCTTAATTGAAACCATCAGAAATGTTATTCGACCAGGAACATTAGCAGTGCGACTAGCAGCTAATATAATTGCTGGACATTTATTATTAACACTTCTAGGAAATACAGGCCCATCATTAACAATAAGAACTATTTATATTTTAATTATTGGACAAATACTACTATTAATTTTAGAATCAGCAGTAGCAATAATTCAAGCATACGTATTTTCAATTTTAAGAACATTATATTCAAGAGAAGTTTATTAAACTTATGTTAACAACTCACTCAAACCACCCATTTCACATAGTAGATTACAGACCATGACCACTCACCGGAGCAATTGGAGCAATAGTAATAGTATCAGGACTAGCAAAATGATTTCATATATATAATATTAACTTACTTATTATTGGAATAACAATTACAATTCTAACAATAATTCAATGATGACGAGACGTAATTCGAGAAGGAACATTCCAAGGATTACACACTAAATTCGTTTCAATAGGATTACGATGAGGAATAATTCTATTCATTGCATCAGAAGTCCTATTTTTTATATCTTTCTTCTGAGCATTCTTTAGTAGAAGATTAGCACCAACAATTGACCTAGGAATAATATGACCACCAATAGGAATTCAACCATTCAACCCAATACAAATTCCATTACTTAATACAGCTATTCTACTCGCATCAGGTGTCACAGTAACATGAGCACACCACAGAATTATAGAATCTAACCATTCACAAGCAACACAAGGATTATTTTTCACAGTACTTCTAGGAATATACTTTACAATACTACAAATATATGAATATTGAGAAGCACCATTTACCATTGCTGATGCAGTTTATGGATCAACATTCTTTGTTGCAACAGGATTCCATGGATTACATGTAATTATTGGTACATTATTCTTAATAACATGTCTAATACGACATTTAATAAATCAATTCTCACCAAATCACCACTTCGGATTTGAAGCAGCAGCATGATATTGACACTTTGTAGACGTAGTATGATTATTCCTTTACCTTTCAATTTACTGATGAGGTAGATAACTATTTTTCTAGTATAAATAGTACATTTGACTTCCAATCAAAAAGCTTGATTATTATCAAGAAAAATAATTATAATTTTAATAACAAGAATTTCTATTAGATTTATCCTACCAATACTTGTAATAACAATCGCAACAATCCTATCAAAAAAATCAATTAATGATCGAGAAAAAAGATCACCATTCGAATGTGGATTCGATCCAAAAAGATCTGCACGAATACCATTCTCAATTCAATTCTTCCTAATTGCAGTTATTTTTCTAATTTTCGACGTAGAAATTGCACTAATTTTACCAATCGTAATTATTTTAAAAACATCAAACATCATAATATGAACCATTTCCACAATAATCTTCATTTTAATTCTTTTAATAGGACTATACTATGAATGAAATCAAGGAGCTCTTAAATGAGCAAACTAGGGTTGTAGTTAAATATAACATTTGGTTTGCAACTAAAAAGTATTGAAATATCAATCAACCTTAATTAAAATAAGAAGCGAAATATTGCAATCAGTTTCGACCTGAGTTATGGCACCAATATGCCCTTATTTATTAATTGAAGCCAAAATAGAGGCGTATTACTGTTAATAATATAAATGAACAATAGTTCCAATTAAGGAAATGTAAAGTTAATATGAAAGCTGCTAACTTTTTATAATAGCGGTTAAACTCCGTTAACATTTCTTACATTTATATAGTTTAAATAAAACATTACATTTTCACTGTAAAGAAAATATAAAAATATTTATAAATACCTAAAAATAAAATTATTTCCCTAACATCTTCAGTGTCATACTCTAAATTATAAGCTATTTAGGTAATAAATAAAAAAAAACATAAACAAAATAAATATTCAAAAAATAAAAGTTAACAAATAAACCTTAAAATTAGAATCATATAAAGACTGAATATAATCAATTATGTACAGAAAAAAAGAATATAAACCCTGACCACCCAATAATTCTCCTCAACCATAATCAAAAGACTTTGATAAACTATGACCAGCCTTTAAAGGCAAATATCTGATATAATTAGTTGAAAGAAAAGGTATAAACCACATAGAACCGACAAATCTAACAAAAGATAAAAAACTTAAAGAAAATAAACCATAAAAATAATCAAAATCAGAAACTAAATAACCAAGATATGAACCCAAAATAACAACAAATATAGTTAAAAACTTTAAATATCAAGGTAAAACAATTACATAAGGAACTGGAAAAATTAACCAAGATAAAAATCTACCACCAAAAACAGCAACAAACAATAAACCAATCATACCAAAAGAAATAAAATAACTCTTATCATCAAAGAAAAAACTAGGATAAAAATTATTATCCCCCATCATTGAATAATAAAATAAACGAAAAGAATAAGAAGCAGTTAAACCAGTAGAAACAAAATATAAAAAAAAAATTAAAAAATTAACTCAACTTAAACAAACAACTTCAAGAATCAAATCCTTAGAATAAAAACCCGCCAAAAAAGGTATACCACACAAAGATAATCTAGAAACATTAAAACATACAGACGTTAAAGGTATAAAATTAACAATAGAACCCATAAAACGAATATCCTGAGAATCCCTCAAATTATGAATTATAGATCCCGCACACATAAATAATAACGCCTTAAATAAAGCATGAGTAAGTAAATGAAAAAAAGCAAGACCAGAATAACCCATAGATAAAATTCTCATTATTAAACCCAACTGACTTAAAGTAGAAAGAGCAATAATCTTCTTCAAATCAAATTCAAAATTAGCACCCAACCCAGCCATAAATATAGTTATACAACCAATCATTAACAAAAACCAACCATAATTATAAGTCAATAATATTGGTCTAAAACGAATTAATAAATAAACACCAGCAGTAACAAGAGTAGATGAATGAACCAAAGCAGAAACAGGAGTAGGAGCTGCCATGGCAGCAGGAAGTCATGAAGAAAAAGGAATTTGAGCTCTCTTAGTTATAGCAGCAAGAATAATTAATATAGTAATAATTTTCATCTCAAAAGAATCAAAAATAAAATAATAATAATTAACATAATTTCAGCTACCAAAATTTAATATTCATGCAATTGAAATTAAAATAGAAACATCACCAATACGATTAGATAAAGCAGTTAATATACCAGCATTATAAGACTTTACATTCTGATAATAAATTACTAAACAATAAGAAACTAAACCTAAACCATCTCAACCTAATAAAATACTAATTAAATTTGGACTAATAATTAAAAGAACCATAGAAAAAATAAATATTAAAACAATTATAATAAAACGATTAATATTCTTTTCATTATGTATATAATCATTTCTATAATAAATAACAAGAGAAGAAATATACATAACAAAAGACATAAAAATCAAAGACATTCAATCAAAAATAAATGTTATAACTACCATTGATCTATTTAAACTAAAAAGTTCCCACTCAATAAAAACTCTATAATCAAACATTAAATAATAAATACCTAATAAAAAAATTAAAGTTCTAAATAAAAATAAAAAAAAAAAACTTAATGAACAAATAGAAAATAAATACACGGCCTAAGATGAAAAACTCATATCATTGATTCCACAAAACAACATTTTCAATTAAAATACTTAAGCAACTAATAATAAAAGTACTCCCCCTTTAAACATAAAATGTTTAAAGGGAATCAATGTAAAAATAAAAGATGATATTCACGTAAATAACCCAAAGAACAAGTATAAATACCTGAATAATAAAAACCATGCTGAGAGTAAGAATACATATATAAGGTATAAACAGCACTAAAAAAAGATAAAAAAATTAAAACTAAAAACATAAATGGAGATCATGAAATAATTCTATTCAACAATCTAAATTCACCAATTAAATTCAAAGATGGAGGAGCCGCCATATTAGATGATCTAAGAAGAAATCATCAGAGAGATATAGTAGGCATCAAATTAATTATACCCTTATTAATTAATAATCTTCGTCTACCTAAACGTTCATAAATAATATTTGATAAACAAAATAAACCAGAAGAACATAAACCATGACCAACCATTAAAGATAAAGAACCTATACAACCTCATCAATTTATAGTTATTAAACCACCAATTACCATTCTTATATGAGCAACAGAGGAATAAGCAATTAAAGACTTTAAATCAACCTGACGAAAACAAATAAATCTAATAACAGCACCACCAAACAAGCTTAAAGATAACCAAAAATAATTAAAACATAAACCCAAACAAGAAATAACCCTCATAATACGAAAAATACCATAACCACCAAGCTTCAATAAAACCCCAGCAAGAATTATTCTACCAGAAATAGGAGCCTCAACATGAGCCTTAGGAAGCCAAAGATGAAACAAAAATATAGGCATTTTAACTAAAAAAGCAAACATAGAAAAAACATAAAATATAAAATAAAAAGAACCACAATCAAATAACAATGGAAAATAAAGAGTATTAAAAACACTATTAATTTTAAATAAAACCAATAATAAAGGTAATCTAGCAACCAAAGTATAAAAAATTAAATAGATACCAGCCTGCAAACGTTCAGGTTGATATCCTCAACCCAAAATTAAAAATAAAGTAGGTACTAATCTAGATTCAAAAAAAATATAAAAAGACAACAAACTCAAACTCGAAAAAGAACAATATAAAGTAATTAACAACAATAAAACTAAAAAAATAAAAAAATTAGAATGATAAGAATATAAATAAATTGATCTTCTCGCAGTAATTATTAAAGAACAAATTCAAAAACTAAGTAAAATCAACATAAAAGAAAAATAATCAATACCAAAAAAGTAACCAATTATATTTACATCAGCATAAGAATAAACAGAAAATATAAAAACAAAACTTAACAAAAACATTAAAGAATGAACCAATCATCAACAATTACCTAATAAACAAATAGGGATCAAAAAAACAATTATAAACAAATACTTTAACATAAACACAAAAAAAAAGAATTAAAAAAATCATTACCATGAGAACGAATTATAGAAACCAAAATAGAAAGACCCAAAGCACCTTCACAAACAGAAAAAACCAAAAAAATAATAGGAAAAAAATAATCATAATCAAATTCAATCAAAAAAATAACAATTAGCATAAAAAGAGAAAGAACAATATATTCTAATCTCAATAAAACCATCAATAAATGTTTACGCTTTGATGAAAAAACATAAACACCAGATACATAAATTAATAAAGAAGTAAAAATAGAAAATATAAACATTAGTTTTAATAGTTTAAAAAAAACATTGGTCTTGTAAACCAAAATTAAGAAAACACTTTTAAAACTTCAAGGGTAGAAAATCTTTCTATCATTGATCCCCAAAATCAACATTTTAATAAACTAACCCTTGACATGACTAAAATAATAATTATAAGAATATCAAATTTACTAAACATTAACTTTATTAAACTAAACCACCCCATATCAATAATAATAATAATTATTATTCAAACAATAATAATTGGACTAATAACAGGGTCAATGATAGAAAGATTTTGACTATCATATATTCTATTCTTAACATTCCTAGGAGGAATAATAGTATTATTCATTTACATTACAAGAATTGCATCAAATGAAATATTTAATATTAAATCAACAAACGTGTTATTATCTATTACCATAATTGTAATTTTAACAACAGTATTCTTTAACACAGAAAAAATTATATTTACAGAAATAATAAAAAATACAGAAACAATAAACACAAGACATATAATAAACTTTCAAGAAATAACAATATCACTAACAAAATTATATAATAATCCCACACTTATTATCACAATTATGATAATAATTTATTTATTCATTGCATTACTGGCAGTAGTTAAAATTACAAACATCAACCAAGGACCTATTCGCAAAATAAGATAACTAATGAATAAACCATTACGACTTAAACACCCAATAATTAAAATCATTAATAATTCATTAATTGATTTACCAGCTCCAACAAACATTTCATTCTGATGAAATCTAGGATCACTACTAGGATTATGCTTAATAATTCAAATTATTACAGGATTATTCTTAACTATACATTATACACCCAATATTGAAATAGCCTTCAGAAGAGTAGTTCACATTTGTCGAGATGTAAACAATGGTTGAATCATTCGAACATTACATGCTAATGGAGCATCAATGTTCTTCATCTGCATTTATCTACATGTAGGACGAGGAATTTACTATGGATCTTACATATACATAAATACATGAATAACTGGTACACTAATTCTATTTTTAGTAATAGCAACAGCATTTATAGGATATGTATTACCATGAGGACAAATATCATTTTGAGGAGCAACAGTTATTACAAATTTACTATCAGCAATCCCTTATATCGGAACAGATATTGTACAATGAGTATGAGGTGGATTTGCAGTAGATAACGCAACACTTAACCGATTCTACACATTTCACTTCGTATTACCATTTATTATTGCAGCAATAGTAATAATACATTTATTTTTCCTTCACCAAACAGGATCTAATAATCCAATTGGATTAAATAGAAATATTGATAAAATCCCATTCCATCCATACTTTACATACAAGGATACAATTACATTTATTATTTTAACCATAGCTCTAGTAATATTATGTCTTATTAATCCATACATATTAGGTGATCCAGACAATTTCGTGCCAGCCAATCCACTAGTAACACCTGTTCACATTCAACCAGAATGATATTTTCTATTCGCCTACGCAATTTTACGATCAATTCCTAATAAATTAGGAGGTGTTATTGCATTATTTCTATCAGTAAGAATCCTTATAATTTTACCATTCTATAACAAAACAAAATTCCGAGGGATTCAATTCTATCCAATTAACCAAATCCTATTTTGAATTATAGTAATTGTAGTATGCTTATTAACATGAATTGGAAAACGGCCAGTAGAAGAACCATATATTACTACTGGACAAATCTTAACAATTATCTACTTCTTATATTTCCTAATTAACATTCACATCGCAAAAATATGAGATATACTAATTAGAAAATAAGTTAATTAGCTTAAGAAAAGCATATGTTTTGAAAACATAAGATTAGAAGTTTAATTCCTCTATTAACTTTTAAGTACTTAAAAAATTTAACTAAATTATTGAAAAAAATAAAACCCTCAAACCAATAAAGAAAAACAAAAAATTAAGAGATAAAGGCAAAAAACTCTTTCAAGCTAAATATATAAGTTTATCATAACGAAAACGAGGTAAAGTACCTCGAACCCAAACAAAAAAAAATGAAACTAAAGAAAGCTTAATAAAAAAAATAAAAGAATAAAAATCACCACCCAAAAAAACTAATGTAAATAACATACTCATAAAAATAATTCTAGTATACTCAGCCAAAAAAATTAAAGTAAAACCACCAGCCCCATACTCAATATTAAAACCAGAAACCAACTCAGACTCCCCTTCGGCAAAATCAAAAGGAGTCCGATTGGTTTCTGCCAAACAAGAAGCAAAAAAAGATAAAGCTAAAGGAAAACAAAAAACAATAAATCAACAATAAATCTGAAAGTTCATAAAATCAAACATGTTAAATCTACCAATTAACAAAATTAAAGAAAGTAAAATTAAAGCCAATCTAACTTCATAAGAAATAGTCTGAGCAACAGAACGCAAAGAACCTAATAATGAATAATTAGAATTAGATGATCAACCAGCAATTATTAAAGTATAAACTCTTAATCTAGTACAACAAAGAAAAAATAAAAATCCATAAGAAAAAGAACACATATAAGTTATATAAGGAAAAATAGACCAAACAAACAACGAAATCATTAAATTAAATACAGGAGAAAAATAATACAAAAAATAATTAGATATAAAAGGAATAGGTTGTTCCTTACAAATTAATTTAATAGCATCACTAAAAGGTTGAGGAATACCTAAAAACCCAACTTTATTTGGACCTTTACGAATCTGAATATAACCTAAAACCTTACGTTCTAATAAAGTCAAAAAAGCTACTCTAATTAAAACACAAATAACTAAAAGAAGAAAATTCAAAATAAACATAATTAAATCATATATTATCAATACTATTTGTAGAAGAAATCTACATAAATGAATTCTAAATTCAACACATTAATCTGTCAAAATAGTAAACAATTAATTTTAACCAGTAAACAAAAATTATTTCAATCATATGGTCCTTTCGTACTAATATGAATATTTTATATCTTAGGATAGAAACCGACCTGGCTCACGCCGGTCTGAACTCAGATCATGTAAGAATTTAAAGGTCGAACAGACCTAATTATTAAGCTACTACACCTAAAATTAATCTTAATCCAACATCGAGGTCGCAACCCACTTTGTCGATATGAACTCTCAAAAATGATTACGCTGTTATCCCTAAGGTAACTTAATCTTTTGATCATAAATTATGGATCAAATAAACATAAATCAATGATGTAATAATGAAGAGTTTATTTATTCTTCATGTCACCCCAACCAAATATTAAAAAATCTATATAGAAAGATAAACTAAAAACATACAAAATTCATAAATATCAAGCTCTATAGGGTCTTCTCGTCCTAAAGAAATATTTAAGCCTTTTAACTTAAAGGTTAAATTCTAAAATTTATTAAGAGACAGTTAATTTCTCGTCAAACCATTCATTCAAGCCTCTAATTAAGAAACTAATGATTATGCTACCTTTGCACGGTCAAAATACCGCGGCTCTTTAAAATTATTCAGTGAGCAGGTCAGACTTCAAAATATTATCAAGAAGACATGTTTTTGATAAACAGGCGGAAATTAGTTTTGCCTAGTTCCTTATAATAAATTAACAAACAAAAATCATAAACAAAATAAATATACTAATTACATCATTATTACGAAAATTTTAAAATTAAATTAATTATCTTAATAAAAAACCTAAAAACATTATAAAATCAGAAATAAAAAAAATGAACTAAAACGTAATCAAAAAATAGCTGGTCTTAAGCCTATTATTATATTCTGAAATAATTATAAATTTATAGAAATTTAACTTTAAAGCTTATCCCTTAAAGAATAAATAAATTAATATTCTAAATTAAAAAAATTAAATTAAAACACTAATTTTAAAAAATTAAATTTTTTCTTAAGAAACTAAATATCTTAGGAAACGAATAACATTTCACTCCCACAAATAAATCAATAATATTTATGAAACAATAACTATAATTTATTTGTAAATCAACCTAAATTGAGATCAATTAATAAAAATTAAAATTTTGATAAACCCTGATACAAAAGGTACAAAAAATAAAATCTACTTATTTAAATTTAAAAAATACTAATAATTCAATTACATTACTAATAAACTATAATAATAAATAATCAATTCAACAAAAAATACTAAGACAAAAAACAATAAAATTATTTCTATTAAATAAAATAACTAACAAAAAACAAAAATAATATAATAAATTAATCAAGACATCCTGAATTGCACAGAATAAAAAATCAGTGTAAATGATATACTTTACTTTAAAGTCTTGTCTTGATTAAACTTACTAGATACACTTTCCAGTACATCTACTATGTTACGACTTATCTCATATTAACTGAAACAAAATAAATAAAATCAATAATGAGAGCGACGGGCGATGTGTACACATTTCAGAGCCAATATCAATTAAATTAAATAAATTAAATTACTATCAAATCCACCTTCATTAAAAAATTTCAAAATTAAATCCATAATAAAAAAATTTATTGTAACCCATCACACACTTGATTATAAGCTGCACCTTGACCTGAAATAAATTTTAATGGAAAAACAGGAAAATTATAGCTCCAAAAAGATTTTCTGATAACGGAGATATACAAACAAATAAATCAAGTAAAGTTAATCGTGTACTATCAATTACGAGATAGGTTCCTCTGAATGGAATGAAATACCGCCAAATTCTTTGGGTTTAAAGACCTTAACTAATATTACCCAGGTAAACTAAAATTAACACTTAAAATAATAGGGTATCTAATCCTAGTTTATTATTTAAGTTTCATAGATTAATAATAAAGAGTTATGTCAAAAAATAAAATTTCACCTAATAAAATTTGTATAAAACTCAAATAATACTAAAAACTATATTAACCAAAAATATTCACTTGTATTAATCGTATAACCGCGGCTGCTGGCACGAAATTTGCCAATACTTAATCAATTACTAATTCCAAAATAACTTGATAATTAAATTTAATCACTACAAAATAGAACATTTAGTTTAACAAAACTTATATATAATATAAAGAAATAATGAACTTCTAAGCAAGAATAAAACTTTAAAATTACAAATGAAACATAAACAGTAAAAATAAAATACTTAAAATATTAGACAACAAAAATATTTAGAACAACATAAAAAAATAAACGAGAGAAAAATCAAAAAAAAATAGAAAAATCAACCCCAAGGTGTACAACAACAACTTCTTTATTATATAGATAAATATGGTGACAATACTTAATCAATTACTAATTCCAAAATAACTTGATAATTAAATTTAATCACTACAAAATAGAACATTTAGTTTAACAAAACTTATATATAATATAAAGAAATAATGAACTTCTAAGCAAGAATAAAACTTTAAAATTACAAATGAAACATAAACAGTAAAAATAAAATACTTAAAATATTAGACAACAAAAATATTTAGAACAACATAAAAAAATAAACGAGAGAAAAATCAAAAAAAAATAGAAAAATCAACCCCAAGGTGTACAACAACAACTTCTCTATTATATATTATAAAGATAAATATGGTACTTGTATTCATAAAAATGGTTTATATTATCTTTCCTTATTATTTAATCTTTCTTTTCACTTATAAATAAAGAAAGATTAAATAATATAAATAATTTTAGTTAATATAATTATATTGTTAACATTAGTATAAATTATATGCAATTCTTTATATAATATTATATATATATGTAATTATATTATTATAGATAATTTATCTATTATAATATAATTCTAATATATATAAATATAAATAATTAAATTACTATTAGAATAATATTAAATATATAAATGGTATTGATTATATCTAATTATAATAATGTAAAATATTTAATTACATTATAATAGATATTTTATTATAAAATCATTTCTTTTGCCTAAAAAACATAAGTAGCTATAATCCTCATTGAAGATATAATTTAAAATAATCAATTAATATTGAATAAATATAACTTATAATGCTATATTAAATTAAATGTAATATATTAAAATAAATAATTTATATTAATTAAACGTAAAATAAATAGAATAAAGGAAAGAAAATCAAGCAAATTTTATTCTAGATAATTTATCTATTATAATATAATTCTAATATATATAAATATAAATAATTAAATTACTATTAGAATAATATTAAATATATAAATGGTATTGATTATATCTAATTATAATAATGTAAAATATTTAATTACATTATAATAGATATTTTATTATAAAATCATTTCTTTTGCCTAAAAAACATAAGTAGCTATAATCCTCATTGAAGATATAATTTAAAATAATCAATTAATATTGAATAAATATAACTTATAATGCTATATTAAATTAAATGTAATATATTAAAATAAATAATTTATATTAATAAACATAAAATAGGAGCATAAATAAAAGAAAATTAAGCAAATTTTATTAGACAAAAGGAAAATATACAAAAACACCTTCTCAAAAAAAACTTTCAATTTATATATAAAATACAAAAGTTAA